AGGGGTTTCATAGTGTTTATATATAATAATATATAATAATATATAATAATATATAATAATATATAATAATATATAATAATATATAATAATATATAATAATATATAATAATATATAATAATATATAATAATATATAATAATATATAATAATATATAATAATATATAATAATATATAATAATATATAATAATATATAATAATATATAATAATATATAATAATATAAAGATGAATAGTATGTTAGGACATATAAATGGAATGTTGAGCTAATCTATTGATCAGAAATATATAGGTAAGTTAGGGGAAAAAATAAATTTTACAGTGGTTGTAGGGTTGAATTTAACAATTGGGTTGGTAATATAAATAAAATTTATTACTATAAATAAGTAAAATTTGATAAAAACATTAAGTGATAGTCCTGGTTTTGGGGTTTGACAGGATATTAAGAATCGCCTAGTGTAGGGGGGTAGGGGGGTTTGTCGCGTAAAAACCAAGGCATCTCCGGGGGTAATCTTTAGGGCTTATGCACTTGATATCAATTATGCAATTCTTAAATCAAGGTCTTTCTATAATTAAACATTAGTCCTCTGGTAAACAAAATTCTAGTTCAACCTTGATAATCAGGTTAGTGTGCACTGGAGATGATTGATGAAGGGAGAAAAAAAAAAGGAACCCTATGCATATAAGAGAACGCCCGGCTTGGTGGGTAACGAGTCGTATGGTTAACACCATTAACCAGATGCATTACATTCGGCTTTCAGTTGGTGATTTCTTAAGGATTGTCCCTGAAAAAGGAACCAAATGCAAGTAATAGTTCACTAATAGAAACCCCCACAATAGTTGTCCGTGACCATCAATAACCGTATGCGCGAGTGGAATCGTTGGTCGGTTCTTACTACATTAAGTAACACTAAACTGTAGGGATGTTGGGTTTGTGAGAGAGCACGTGGGTAATAGATTTTTTATTAAATTTACAATTTCTCATTGGTAGGGCTTCCTAATTGGTTATTATCTCGTGTTTAGCTTTATGTATTTCTTGGGGAGATGCTGATGTATGAGGGGGTAAATTCAATTTATGTTGATAATGCATAGATAAAATAAAAGCACATAGGGTGGTTTAAGTTATGTAAAAATAACTTGAAAGACGGTGCTAGAAGTTCAGAGGGTAGTTAAATTTAGAATTTTAGCTTTGGGAGCTAAGGGTAAGAGTTAAAATCTCTTTCCTCTGAGCGCTAGGGAGGATTTTAACCCCCAACTTCCGGATTACAAAACCGGTGCTCTGGCGTGTTGAGCTTCTAGGGCGGGATTATTCCAGGGCCTTGTTTTCTAGTCAGCCGGCCAGTGGGGTGAGGAGGAGGAAAATGGTGAAGTAGATTACAGATGTGATTTGTCCAATAATAATAAATGGGTGTTCAACTGGTATTCCACCGATTCAAGTTAAAATTAGTATATCTGCTACTAGAAATCAGAATAAGAATTGGGTCAGGGGGCGGAATGTAATCCCTCGTTGTTTAGATGTGTGTAGTACTGGGACTAATATAAGGATTAAAATAGAGAATAGTAAGGCAAGGACTCCTCCTAGTTTATTTGGGATTGATCGAAGAATTGCGTAAGCAAATAGGAAATATCATTCGGGTTTAATATGTGGGGGCGTGACTAAGGGGTTGGCGGGGATGAAATTGTCTGGGTCTCCTAAGAGGTTGGGTGAAAAGAGGGCAAGAGAGGCTAGAATAAGAAGTATAAATGTAAATCCTAGGAGGTCTTTGTATGAAAAATAGGGGTGGAAGGGAATTTTGTCTGCGTCAGAGTTAATTCCGACGGGGTTGTTAGAGCCCGTTTCGTGAAGGAAAAGAAGGTGAAGAACTGTGGTTGCTGCAATGACGAAGGGGAATAGGAAGTGGAATGCGAAAAATCGTGTTAGGGTTGCATTATCTACAGAAAATCCTCCTCAAATTCATTGGACCAGGGTGTTTCCTACGTAAGGAACGGCTGATAATAGGTTAGTGATTACTGTTGCACCTCAAAAAGATATTTGTCCCCAGGGGAGAACATAGCCAACAAAAGCAGTCATTATTGTGAGGAGAAGAAGGATAACTCCAATGTTTCAGGTTTCTTTATAAAGGTAGGAGCCATAATAAAGGCCTCGAGCAATGTGTATATAGATGCAGATGAAGAATAAGGATGCACCATTAGCATGAATATTTCGGATGAGTCACCCGTAATTTACATCTCGGCAAATGTGGCAAACTGAGGAGAAGGCTGTAGAAATGTCAGAGGTATAATGTATGGCTAAGAATAGGCCGGTTAAGATTTGTGTAATTAAACAAAGTCCTAGGAGGGAGCCAAAATTTCATCAGATGGAGATGTTTGCAGGGGCAGGAAGGTCAATTAATGCGTCGTTAACAATTTTAAGGACGGGGTGGGTTTTTCGTAGGCTGGTCATTAGTTCTTATAGTTGAATTTACAACGGTGGTTTTTCAAGTCATTGGTTTTGGTTAAAATCCAAGTAGGAATTATGACTTATTTTGTGTCTTTGTTTCTTTTGGGCTTAGTTCTAGGGTTGGTAGCTGTTGCATCCAATCCTGCGCCTTATTTTGCTGCTTTGGGTTTGGTTATTGCTGCAGGTACGGGGTGTGGTGTTTTGGTTGGGCATGGTGGTTCTTTCTTATCACTAGTTTTATTCTTAATTTATTTAGGGGGGATGTTGGTAGTATTTGCTTATTCTGCTGCTTTAGCTGCAGAGCCTTATCCGGAGTCGTGGGGGGATTGATCAGTTTTGATGTATATTTTGTTTTATGTGTTAGGAGTGGTTACAGTAGTTGGGTGATTTTGAGGGGGATGGCATGAAGCTTGTTGAGTTGTTGTTGATGAGTTGAAGGAGTTGACAGTTCTTCGGGGAGATGTAAGTGGTGTTGCCTTTATATACTCTTCTGGGGGAATAATATTGATTTTGTGTGCCTGGGTATTGCTTTTAACCCTTTTTGTAGTTTTAGAACTAACACGAGGTCTGAGCCGAGGGGCTGTGCGGGCTGTTTAAACGTAAGAAATAAGCAGGGCAAGGGTTAGGGTTAAGACAAAAAGAGTGAGGTAGGTTTTAATTAAGCCTTTTTGGATGTTGCTGGTTGATGTAATAAGGGGTAGATTAATTAATGCAACCCCTTTTGGGCCAATCTTTTCGAACCATGTTTGGTCAACTATTTGGGTAGCAATTTTTTGACCTAGGACTAGGTTGAGTTTAGGAATTATCCGATGGATAATTGATGGGAAGAACCCGAGTATATTTGAAAAGTTGTGGGAGGGTACATTGGGGAGGATTTTAAAGGTTTTTGAGGTTAGTGTTGCGAGCTCTAGAGCAATAAGAAGGCCCAACACAGATACAAGTAGGGCACTTAATTTGAGTAGGGGTGGTATAGTTATCACAGGTGTTTTGGAGGGTAAAAAGTTTAGGGTGATTAATAAGCCGGCGATAATGCTTCCTCAGGCCAATCGTTTTAAGGGGTTAATAATTAGGGGGTTGTTTTCATTGATTGGGGAGTGGGGGGTGAAGCGGGGAGAGCCTATGGATACGAAAAAGACGACTCGGAGGCTATATACAGCAGTGAAAGAGGTGGCGAGCAGGGTAAGGACTAGGGCCCAGGCGTTTAAGTAGGATGTATTTAAGGCTTCAATGATTGCGTCTTTTGAAAAGAATCCGGCTAAGAAAGGGGTGCCGGTGAGAGCCAGGCTCCCAATTGTTAGGCAGGAGGATGTAAATGGTGTAAGATTAAATATTCCCCCCATTTTTCGAATATCTTGCTCATTGTTAAGACTATGGATAATTGAGCCTGAACATAAAAATAGTATGGCTTTGAAGAAGGCATGAGTACAAATGTGCAAGAAGGCAAGTTGGGGTTGGTTTAGGCCGATGGTTACTATTATTAAGCCTAGCTGACTAGATGTAGAGAATGCAACAATTTTTTTGATGTCGTTTTGGGTGAGGGCACAGGTTGCTGTAAATAGCGTGGTTAATGCTCCTAGGCATAAGCATGTAGTTAAGGCGGTTGAATTGTTTTCTATCAAGGGGTGGAGGCGGATTAGAAGAAAAATTCCTGCAACAACCATGGTGCTAGAGTGGAGTAGGGCAGAGACCGGAGTGGGACCCTCCATAGCAGAGGGAAGTCAGGGGTGGAGTCCAAATTGTGCTGATTTTCCGGTTGCGGCAAGGATCAGACCTAGGAGGGGCAGGGTGAGGTCTATATTTTGGGAGGTAATAAATATTTGGTTAATTTCTCAGGAGTTTAGGTTAGTTATGAACCAGGCTATGCTTAAGATAAGGCCAATATCACCGACTCGGTTATAGATTACGGCTTGTAAAGCAGCGGTATTGGCATCAGCTCGGCCATATCATCAACCGATTAGGAGAAAGGATATGATTCCTACACCCTCTCAGCCAATAAACAGTTGAAACATGTTGTTGGCTGTCACTAGGGTGATTATGGCAATTAAAAAAAGTAGAAGATATTTAAAGAATCGGTTGATGTTGGGGTCCGTGTGTATATATCAGGATGCGAATTCGAGAATAGATCATGTAACATAAAGTGCAATAGGGGTAAAAATAATGGAGTAGTGATCAAATTTAAAACTAAGGTTAATATCAAAGATTAAGGTATTTATTCAGTGCCAGTTGGTAACAATGGTTTCTGCCCCTTCGTTTAGAAAAATACACATGGGAAGGAGACTAACTAAGAAAGCTATTTTTACAGCAGTTTTTACATGGGTGAGGGTTCAGGTTTTTTGGAGGGGCAAGGGGCTTAGGGAGGTTAAGAGGGGGTATGTAAGGAGTGCAAATACTATTAGTAGGGCGGAGCTTATAATAAGTGTGGTTGTGTGCATAGCTTCTACTTGGATTTGCACCAAGAGTTTTTGGTTCCTAAGACCAACGGATGAGCTGTTATCCTTTAGAAGCGTCGAGGGAGCCGCGGGGTTTAACCGTGGAGATAAGAGATTAGCAGTCTTTAGTGCCGTCGGGCCTCTCTCGGTGGAAGAAAGGATTTTAACCTTTGTCTTTAGAATCACAATCTAGTGTTTTTATTAAACTACATCTACAAAAGCATCAGCCTCATATTAGCTCTGGTTTTAGTACAAGTATGAATAGGGGGATTAGGTGTAAGACTATTAGTAGGTGCTCACGGGTGTGGGTGGGGTTTAAGTAAATGAGGTGCTTAGGTAGGGGTCCTCGTTGTGTGGCTAAGAAGAGGTAGAGGGAGTAGCTAGCTGTAATTAGTGTGCCAAGTCCTGTAATAATAATTGTTCAATTGGATCAATTAAATACGGAGACAATAATTATTAATTCTCCCATAAGGTTGGGTAGGGGTGGTAGGGCTAAATTAGCCAGATTGGCTAGAAATCATCAAGTGGCTATTAAAGGGAGTACTATTTGTATCCCGCGGGTTAATAATATGGTTCGGCTATGTGTTCGTTCATAGCTTGTGTTAGCTAGGCAGAAGAGTGCAGAGGAGGCGAGGCCGTGGGCAATTATTAAAATGATGGCTCCTGTAAAGCCTCAGGGGGTTTGAATTAAAATTCCGGATGCAACTAGGCCTATGTGGCTGACTGAGGAGTAAGCGATTAAGGATTTTAGGTCAGTTTGTCGGAGGCAGATGGACCCCGTTATAATAATACCTCAAAGGGCCAGGATAATAAATGGGTAGGCTAGTTCTTTAGTAGGGGGGCCTAGAACGACTATTATTCGTATTATTCCGTAACCCCCTAGTTTTAGAAGCACGGCTGCCAGTACTATTGAGCCGGCGATGGGGGCTTCTACGTGGGCTTTTGGGAGTCAGAGGTGTACCCCATAGAGGGGTATTTTAACCAAGAAAGCCAGAAGGCAGGCAGCTCACCATATCTTATTTCCTCAGGAAGTGGGGTTAGGAAGTTGAGAGTATTGAAGGGTGAGTATAGAGAGGGTGCCTGTATCCTTATGAAGAAATAGTAGTGCTACAAGGAGGGGAAGTGACCCAGCAAGAGTATAAAATAAAAAATAAGTGCCGGCGTTAAGGCGTTCTGTTTGGCTGCCTCAGCGGGTGATAATAATTAAAGTAGGAATTAATGTGGCTTCAAACATAATATAAAATAGGAGGATTTCTGTGGCGCTGAAAGCTAAAATTAAAAACACTTGTAGGGAGATTAGGAGGGAAATATAGAGACGTTGGCGAGTGAGCGGTTCCGGGGTAATATGGTTTTGGCTAGCAATAATTATTAAGGGCAGAAGTCAGCAGGTTAGTACTAATAAGGGGGTGGAGAGGGGGTCTAGGGCTAAGTAGAGGTTAGGAGAGGTTCAACCTGTTTCGGATGCTCATTTAAATCAAGACAGGCTTATAGAGGCAATAAGAAGACTCTGGGCGGTTACTGATGTTCATAATCATTTTCCGGGGGTGAGCCATGTTGTGGGGAAGAGTATAAGTGTAGGAATTAAAATTTTTAGCATTGCAGAAGATTTAGGTTTTGAAGGCGGTCTGTCCCATGGGTTCGGGCAGTGGCTACAAGTAAAGCTAGGCCTGCACTTGCTTCGCAGGCTGAAAAGGCTAGGAGAAGCATAGGGGCTGTTGAGAAGGCTGTGGCCTCTAGCTGTAGGGTCCATAAAGATAGTGCAATGAACAGGGATAATATTATACCCTCTAAGCAAAGTAGGGCGGAGAGGAGATGCGTACGGTGGAATGCAAGTCCTATTAATCCTAGGGCAAAGGCTGCGGTGAAGCTGAAGTGGACCGGTGTCATAAGGTAGTTGTGGACTTAAACCACAATTTTTTGAGCCGAAATCAAATGTCTTATTTTGGATTAACTACCTATTCAGCTCATTCTAATCCTCCTTGCAATCATTCATAGATTAAGCCTAAAGTAAGTAAAATCAGGATAGAGGCGGTCCAAATAAAAGTAAGGGTGGGTGAAGGGAGTTGGTTTGCTCAGGGCAGGGGGAGGAGTAGGGCAATTTCTAAGTCAAACAATAGAAAAAGGATAGCAATTAAAAAGAATCGTAGGGAGAAAGGGAGGCGGGCAGTTCCTAATGGGTCAAACCCGCATTCATAGGGAGATAGTTTTTCTGTATCTGGGTTTATCTGCGGAAGTCAAAAGGAGATGGTGGCTAGGATTATAGAGAGAGAAGCGGTAATAATGATAATTGTTGAGATTAAGTTCATTATCTTTCCTTGGATTTAAACCAAGATCAGGTGATTGGAAGTCACATATATTGTATTAATACTAGAAAGATTTATGAGCCTCATCAATAGATAGATACATAGAGGAATAGTCAGACGACATCTACGAAATGTCAGTATCAGGCGGCTGCTTCGAATCCGAAGTGGTGTTCTGATGTAAAGTGGTATTGAATTTGGCGAAGGAGACAAACAGCTAAGAAAGTTGAGCCAATAATTACATGTAGGCCGTGGAATCCTGTAGCCACGAAGAAAGTTGAGCCGTATACGCCGTCAGCAATTGTGAAGGGGGCTTCATAATATTCTATGGCTTGAAGTAATGTAAAATAAAACCCTAGTAGAATTGTTAGGGTTAGCGATTGAATAGCTTGTTTGCGTTCACCCTCTATGATGCTGTGGTGTGCTCATGTTACAGTTACGCCGGAGGCCAGGAGGACTGCAGTATTTAACAGGGGAACTTCAAATGGGTCTAGAGTGATAATTCCTGTAGGAGGTCAACACCCCCCTAATTCAGGAGTGGGGGCTAGGCTAGAGTGGTAGAAGGCTCAAAAGAAGCCAAGAAAAAAGAAAACTTCAGAGGTGATAAATAAAATTATCCCATAACGCAAGCCTTTTTGGACTGGTGGTGTGTGGTGACCTTGGAAGGTGCCTTCTCGAATAATGTCTCGTCACCATTGGATTATAGTAAGGAGGAGGAGAATTATTCCGGCGGTTACTAAGATAAGTGAATGGAAGTGGAATCAGATTGCGGTTCCTGATGTTAATAAAAGGGCGGCGATTGCGCCGGTCAGGGGTCAAGGGCTTGGATCAACCATGTGGTATGCGTGTGCTTGGTGGGCCATAAACGTTTTCTTGTAAATAAAGGCTTAGGAGGAGGATAAATACATAAGCTTGAATTATAGCTACAGCCACTTCGAGAAGGGTTAGGAGGAAAAGTACTGAGGCGGTAATAATGGCAACTGTGGGCATAAGGGGGAGAAGGACAAAGACTGCTGTGGCGATGAGTTGAATTAAAAGGTGGCCCGCCGTTAGATTGGCTGTCAGTCGAACACCTAGGGCAAGGGGGCGGATGAAGAGGCTAATGGTTTCGATAATAATAAGGATGGGGATTAAAGGGGCGGGTGTTCCTTCTGGGAGAAGGTGGCCCAGTGCAACGGTTGGTTGATTACGAAGTCCAATGATAATTGTGGCTAATCAGAGGGGGACAGCAAAAGCTATGTTTAGAGAGAGTTGTGTGGTAGGAGTAAAAGTATAGGGTAGTAAACCCAGCAGATTTAATGAAATTAAAAAGATTATTAAGGAGATTAATAAGGTTGCTCATTTATGACCCCCTTGATTCAGGGGGGAGAAGAGTTGGTGTGTGGTTTGGCTGATGGATCATCCTTGGAGGGTAATAAACCGGTTGTTAATTCATCGGGCTGAGGGGTTAGGAAATAATATTCATGGGAGGAGAAGGGCTAGAGAAATTAGGGGAATGCCTAGAAGAGAGGGGCTTATAAATTGGTCAAAAAAGTTTAGTATCATGGTCAGTTTCAGGGTTCAGATTTAGGTTTTTCAGTGTTTTGGGGGGCGGGCTCATTCGTAAAAGCGTGGTTAATAACTTTAGGAGGAATAACAATTAGGAAAACAAGTCAGGAAAAGATTAAGATGGTGAATCAGGGAGCGGGGTTGAGTTGGGGCATGTCACTAAGGGTGGTTGGGGGTCACCAGTTTTCAGCTTAAAAGGCTGACGCTACACCCAGTTTAGCTTCTTAGTGATGCGTCTTGTAGTAAAAGGGTAGATCACTCTTCGAAGTGTTTTAGGGGGACAGCTTCAACGACGATGGGTATAAAGCTGTGATTTGCGCCGCAGATTTCGGAGCATTGACCATAAAATAAGCCGGGACGAGATGTAATGAAAGCTGTTTGGTTTAGTCGGCCAGGGACTGCGTCTATTTTAATCCCTAAAGAAGGTACTGCTCAAGAGTGAAGTACATCTTCAGCAGAAACTAAAACTCGGGTGGGGGATTCAACGGGGACTACTATTCGGTGGTCTGTTTCTAGGAGACGGAATTGTCCAGGGGTAAGGTCTTGTGTAGGGACTATATAGGAGTCAAAAGCTAATTCTTCGTAGTCGGTGTACTCGTAGCTTCAGTATCATTGGTGGCCCACTGCTTTAATGGTTAAGTGGGGATCATTGATTTCGTCTATTAGGTAAAGGATGCGAAGGGAGGGTAGGGCAATAAGAATAAGAATTACTGCAGGAAGAATTGTTCACACAATTTCAATTTCTTGAGAATCTAAAATATATTTGTTTGTAAGTTTAGTAGATACTATAGCCACAATAATATAAAGCACTAATGTGCTAATTAAAAGGACGATTATCAGGGCGTGGTCATGGAAGTGGAGTAGTTCTTCTATTACAGGTGAGGCTGCATCTTGAAAACCTAGTTGTGAGGGGTGTGCCATAATAGTAGGATACGCGGGGTTTTAACCCACACTTCTGTCTCGACAAGGCAGTGTAATTTTCTTGTTTTACTAGTACCCTATTTTAAGAAAGTGGCAGAGTGGTTATGCGGTTGGCTTGAAACCAACATATGGGGGTTCAATTCCTTCCTTTCTCGTTAATTTGTTTGAACTTGAACAAATGCTGGTTCTTCAAAAGTGTGATAAGGGGGAGGGCATCCATGGAGCCACTCCACATTAGTTGAAGTCATTTCTACTGATATTACTTCTCGTTTAGAGGCAAATGCTTCTCAAAGAATAAATAAAAATATAATCACAGCTACTAGGGAGATAAGAGATCCAATTGACGAGATAGTGTTTCATAGGGTATAGGCGTCAGGGTAGTCAGAGTATCGACGGGGCATGCCAGCCAGCCCTAGGAAGTGCTGAGGGAAGAAAGTTAGGTTAACTCCTACAAATATGATTCCGAAATGAATTTTAGTTCAGGTGCTGTGGAGGGTGTAGCCTGAGAACAGGGGAAATCAGTGAACAAATGCGCCCATGATAGCAAATACTGCCCCCATAGAGAGAACATAGTGAAAATGGGCTACAACATAGTAAGTATCATGGAGGACGATGTCTAGTGAAGAATTGGCAAGGACAATGCCGGTAAGCCCGCCTACTGTAAAGAGGAAAATAAAGCCCAGGGCTCATAAAAGGGGGGTTTCTCACTTAATAGAGCCGCCATGGAGAGTGGCCAATCAGCTGAAAACTTTTACACCTGTTGGGATGGCAATAATTATAGTGGCAGAAGTGAAATAGGCACGGGTGTCTACATCTATTCCAACTGTAAATATGTGGTGGGCTCATACAATGAATCCAAGGAGGCCAATAGCCATCATAGCCCATACTATTCCCATATAACCGAATGGTTCTTTTTTACCTGAATAATAGGCAACAATGTGTGAGATTATACCAAACCCGGGGAGAATAAGAATATAGACTTCTGGGTGGCCAAAAAATCAAAAGAGGTGTTGGTAAAGAATTGGGTCTCCTCCGCCTGCCGGGTCAAAAAAGGTGGTATTAAGGTTTCGGTCTGTTAATAATATAGTAATACCAGCAGCTAGTACTGGCAGGGACAGAAGAAGGAGAACGGCTGTAATTAAAACAGCCCAAACGAATAAAGGTGTTTGGTATTGTGAGATGGCAGGGGGTTTTATATTAATAATTGTTGTAATAAAGTTAATAGCCCCTAGAATAGAAGAGATACCTGCCAGGTGAAGAGAGAAGATTGTTAAGTCAACGGAGGCGCCGGCGTGTGCTAGATTTCCAGCCAAAGGCGGGTAAACTGTTCAACCTGTTCCGGCTCCTGCTTCAACACCTGAAGAGGCTAAAAGGAGAAGGAAGGATGGGGGGAGGAGTCAGAAGCTTATGTTATTTATCCGAGGAAATGCTATGTCGGGGGCACCAATCATTAGGGGTACTAATCAGTTTCCGAAACCTCCGATTATGATGGGTATTACTATAAAGAAAATTATTACGAAAGCATGGGCTGTAACGATAACATTATAAATTTGGTCATCGCCTAGTAGGGCCCCTGGTTGACTTAGTTCAGCCCGGATTAATAGGCTTAAAGCTGTGCCAACTATTCCGGCTCAAGCACCAAATACTAAATAAAGGGTGCCAATATCTTTGTGGTTAGTAGAGAAAAATCAGCGTGTGATTGCCACAGGTAAGGTGGCTGAGAGTTAAGCGGTGGGTTGTAGCCCCATGTACAGGGGTTTAAATCCCCTCTTTATCAAGTTCTGTGGTGTATAACACGTCGGGTTGCAAACCCGAAGATGTAGGCTCACGACCTGCCGGGGCTTTCCCCCGCTGGCCCCCCAGCGCGGGGGAAAGTAGGCGGATGCTCGTTGGATTGGGCGCTTAGCTGTTAACTAAGAGTTTGTAGGTTCGAGGCCTTCCCGTCTAGAAAGGCTTTAGCTTAATTAAAGTGTCTGGGTTGCATTCAGAAGATGTGGGATAGAGTCCTGCAGGTCTTATCAGAGGCTAGGGGGTTTTCACCCCTACTTAGGGCTTTGAAGGCCCTTGGTCTTAAGATTATCCTAAGTCTCTAAGGCATAACTATGGTTAATATGGAGGGGGTAATAGGGAGAAGTGTTAAGGTCAATATTATGGCCAGGGGGGTAAAAAATGAGGTTTGGTGTGGGTTAAGTCGTCAAGGTGCTGATGCGGTGATGGTGTTGGGGGAAGATGTTAGGGCTACTGAATAACAGAGTCGGAGATAGAAGTATAGGCTTAAAAGTGCTGTCATGGCAGCAAAAAATGCTAGTAGGGGCAGGTCTTGTTTCAGGAGTTCTTGGAGGATGAGTCATTTGGGTATAAAGCCTGTTAGAGGGGGTAAACCTGCTAAGGATAAGAGGATAAGGGTGGATAGGGAGATAATCATGGGTGATTTTGTTCAGGAGGTTGCCAGGGCATTGATGGTGGTGGAGGAAATAAATTTGAATGTTAAAAATGCAGATGAGGTTATTACAATGTAAATGAGAAGGGTAAGGAGGGCTAAGGGGGGTGAGAATTGAATAATAATAACTATTCAACCGAGGTGGGCAATTGATGAGTATGCTAGAATTTTTCGGAGCTGGGTTTGGTTAAGTCCTCCTCAGCCTCCTATTAATGTAGAAAGTACACCAATAATGACAAGAAGAGAGGGCTCTAGGGTAGGTGCTACTTGAAGTAAAAGAATAAAGGGGGCTAGTTTTTGTCAGGTGGATAAAATAAGTCCAGTAGCAAGGTCTAGGCCTTGAATTACTTCTGGTATTCAATAATGTACTGGTGCTAAGCCAAGTTTAAGTGAGAGGGCTAGTAGAATCATTGAGGAAGTCACGGGGTTTGATATTTGGTTAATATCTCATTCACCTGTGAGCCATGCATTAGAGGTTGAGGCAAATAGGATTATGGCTGCGGCGGTAGCTTGTGTTAAGAAGTATTTGGTTGTGGCTTCGACTGCTCGGGGGTGGTGTTGTTGTGTTATAATTGGGATGATGGCTAAGGTGTTAATTTCTAAACCCATCCAGGCGAGAAGTCAGTGAGAGCTTGCAAAGGTTATGGTTGTGCCCAGGCCTAGGTTAAACACTAAGAAGGTGAGAATATAGGGGTTCATTAGTAAAGGAGGGATTTTAACCATCATATTTGGGGTATGGGCCCAAAAGCTTAATTAGCTGACTGTACTAGAAGGTGGTGTAGTGGAAGCACTAAGAGTTTTGATCTCTTGGGGATAGGTTCAAGTCCTTTCCTTCTAGAATTGGGGGGACTTGAACCCCCGTTAGTCACGACATCAACATGGTCCTTAAGCATTCGGGCACAATTCTTGTTATAGTTGGGGGGGTAGGCCTATAAGGGCTGTAGAGATGGCAAGATGTCATAATACAAAGGCCAAGGTTAGGGGAAGAAAGTTTTTTCAAACTAAGTGCATAAGTTGGTCATACCGAAAACGGGGATATGAAGCTCGGACCCATAGGAAAATAACGGAGAGAAAGGTTGCTTTTAGTATCAAATTTGTTGTTGTCATTAGGGGTAAAAGGGGGATGTGTGCAGCCCCTAAAAATAAAATGGTTGAGAGGGTGTTTATTAGGAGGATGTTTGCATACTCTGCTAGGAAAAATAGGGCAAAGGGGCCTCCAGCATATTCTACGTTGAAGCCTGAGACTAATTCAGATTCACCTTCTGTAAGATCAAAGGGGGCACGGTTAGTTTCGGCAAGGGTGGAGATGTACCATATGGCTGCGAGCGGCCATGCTGGGGCAAGTAGTCAGATGCTTTCTTGGGCAGTATTAAATGTTTGAAGGGTGAAGCCACCAACAAAAAGAATCACCCCTAATAGAATTAAGCCAAGGCTTACTTCGTAGGAGATGGTCTGGGCTACAGCCCGAAGTGCTCCAATTAGTGCATATTTGGAGTTTGAGGCTCACCCAGAGCCAAGAATAGAGTAAACGGCCAGGCTGGATAGGGCTAGAACAAATAAAACACCAAGGTTTAAGTCTACTACGGGGTAAGGGATGGGTATAGGGGCTCAAAGGGTGAGGGCAAGGGTTAAAGCAAGAATGGGGGTGAAAAGGAAGAGGAAAGGGGAAGAGGTGGAGGGTCGTACTGGTTCTTTAATAAAGAGTTTAACACCATCGGCGATGGGTTGAAGAAGGCCGTAAGGACCAACAATATTTGGGCCTTTACGAAGTTGCATATACCCTAGTACTTTTCGCTCAAGAAGGGTGAAGAAAGCAACTGCTAGAAGGACTGGGACAATGTATGTTAGGGGGTTAATAATGTGGGTTAATATTGTGGTCATAGCTGAGGAGAGGATTTGAACCTCTGGTCTAAAGGGCTTAGGTCTTTTGCAATTACCGGGCTCTGCCACGTCAGCGCGCAATTCTTTTCTGCACTTATGTGCGCCCCCTTGGCCACTTTAGTTGTTTTCATTGGGTGGGGGTGGGGCATACTTTTAGCAGGGGCCCCTTCTTCTCGGTCCTTTCGTACTAGAGAAGAATACTTCATAGATAGAAACTGACCTGGATTACTCCGGTCTGAACTCAGATCACGTAGGACTTTAATCGTTGAACAAACGAACCCTTAATAGCGGCTGCACCATTAGGATGTCCTGATCCAACATCGAGGTCGTAAACCCCCTCGTCGATAAGGACTCTGGGAGAGGATTGCGCTGTTATCCCTGGGGTAACTTGGTTCGTTGATCGACTGGTGTCGGATCTTTTGGTTAGAAGTTCTAATACTTAGAGCTGTGGCTCTTAGTTATGAAGGTAATACCTTTTATCCTCATGGGGGCTTTATTTTCCCCCGTGGTCGCCCCAACCGAAGACATAGGGATCAGGAGCCGCTTTGTTTAAATCTGATAATCCAGTTGTTTAACAGGGTCTGCCGGGTGTCTAAAGCTCCACAGGGTCTTCTCGTCTTATGTTATTATGTCCGCTTCTGCACGGGCAGATCAATTTCATTGACTTGAAAAAGGAGACAGCTAAGCCCTCGTGATGCCATTCATACAGGTCTTCATTTAAAAGACAAGTGATTGCGCTACCTTCGCACGGTTAAAATACCGCGGCCGTTAAACATATAGTCACAGGGCAGGCGGGACCTCTTATGTTAGGTGTTCAAGAGGCGGTGTTTTTGGTAAACAGGCGAGGCTTGTGTTTGCCGAGTTCCTTCTTTTTCTTTAGGTCTTTTCTTGGGTGCACATCAGTGTGGAGTTAACGATTAGTATATGTAATTTTTTCTTGTTAGGGTTTACAATACACTCTTGGTTTGGGTTCGTTAAAGGTCGGTGGGGGATCCGGTCCGACTTACACAGGTGCAAGAAGGGGGGTGCTCCCCCTTATTACTCATTTTAGCATAATTTTTTCCATATAATGGAATAGCTTAATAAAATTAGGGGTTAGGATATATTATCAGAATAAGAGGTTTTTACCTGTTTGAGCTTTAACGCTTTCTCCATAGGTGGCTGCTCTTAGGCCCACTATAACAGATACCTTAGTAACTATGATCCTTAAACACCTGCTAAGGTTGTGTCCTTTTTCAAAAGAGCTGTACCTCTTTTGACTAACTTCTTTAGGTTCTTGTAAACAATATTAGTATTACCTTGAGGTAAAAAGAAACCTAAAGAGCTGAACTTCTATTCATTTCTTAAGCAACCAGCTATAACTAAACTCGATAGGTTTATCACCTCTACCCGGGGCTCTTCCCACCCTTTTGCCACAGAGACGGGTTGGCCCTATTGTAGGCTGGCCCGGAGTAGCTCGTTTAGTTTCGGGGGTCCGGACTAAAGTGCTCTTTGCTCGGTTTTGCTAGCTAAATCATGATGCAAAAGGTACGAGGTTAAATCTCTGCTTTTTAAGGCTTAAATGGGTTGTTTCATTTCTCTTTCAGCTTTCCCTTGCGGTACTTTATCTATTGCTCGGTGACTCCTTTTCTATCGCCTGTACTAAGGAGGAAAAATGGTTTATTAGTTGTTTTTTAAGGTTTGATGGGGTATATATGGTAAATTTTTAATCCAAATATGTCGGCGAGCTAGTCAGCTCAGGACGACCTGATTTGCACAGGTGTTTTCTCAGTGTAAGGGAGATGCTTTACTATTTAGCCACGTTCTGGTTAAACTAAGTGCACCTTCCGGTACACTTACCATGTTACGACTTGCCTCCCCTTTGTTCGGTTAATTTTTTATTTAATTATTTTAATGAACTTGGAGAGAGTGACGGGCGGTGTGTGCGCGCTTCAGAGCCAATTTCAATAGAACACTCTATTTTCTATTTACTGCTAAATCCACCTTCGGACACTGATTTCACAGTGTGGTTCGTATATTCTAAATTAGAAAATGTAGCCCATTTCTTCCCAGCCCATGCGCTACACCTTGACCTGACGTTTAGGGTTTTACCCATTTTGCTTATTATGAGGCCTTCACAGGATAAGCTGGCGACGGTGGTATATAGGCTGAATTAACAAGGGTTGGTGAGGTTAAGCGGGGGTTATCGATTATAGAACAGGCTCCTCTAGGTGGGTTTGAAGCACCGCCAAGTCCTTTGGGTTTTAAGCTAATGCTTGTAGTCCCCTGGCGGATAAAATTGTATGTTTTTATCAGAATTTATGACTATGCATAGTGGGGTATCTAATCCCAGTTTGTGTCATAGTTGTCGTGGGTTCAGAATATTTAAAGCTGCTTTCGCAAGGGGGCTTCAGGTCTTCAAATGTGTATAACAACTGAGGAGGTGTTCGGCTTTATTAAATTATTTTCTTAACCACTCTTTACGCCGATGCTTATCAACTAGGGTCTCTCGTATAACCGCGGTGGCTGGCACGAGTTTTACCGGCCCTTTTAACAATAACTAAGTCAAGCTTTCGCTTATTATTTAATGTTTATCACTGCTGAGTACCCTTGGGGGTGTGGCTTAGCAAGGCGTCTTGGGCTGCATTATGCGTGCCTGATGCCGGCTCCTCAGCCCCGGACAGGGGATTAAGGGCATTCTCACAGGGGTGCGGAGACTTGCATGTGTAAATTTAGTTAGAGCTGATAGTAAAGTCAGGACCAAGCCTTTGTGCTCATGGGACTTTCTAGGGTCCGTCTTAACATCTTCAGTGTTATATCTTAATTAGACTACAGGGGC